TTTATTCTAAAGTACAACTTTATACACTACAATAACACTAATAGATAGTATGGTAAGAAAGAAATAGATATTTCTTTCTTACTATACTTATACTCTATACTTATACTATAGTATCGGATCTGATAGAATACTGTCGATTCTAGTCCGCTCATTTCATTTAAGACGCAAAATTGGAATCATTTTTTTTTCTTCAATCATTGATAAGAACTCAGAAGTAAACATTAATTAAAATGAATTAATCCTTTTGATTTTTATTTTGACTTTCTGTTTTTACATAAATGATAAGCAGAAAAGCAGTAGGAACTAGAATGAACAGTGCAGTAGCAATAAATGCAAGAATATTTACTTCCATAATCTCATCTTTTTTTTACTTCACAATAACTCGGGATTTAATCCCATAGAGATGATAAATCTTTCGACTGTAAATTCTTAAATTCAATGAATGAATTATCTCTCAATGATTTTGAATCGGATCAATATCATGAATAACAATATCTGAGCTATCAAATAAATTCGTCGTCGCGAATTGAATAGTATAACATAGGAAGATCTTTTATCCATACTGAATCCAAAATAGGATTCCCGGTCCAATAAAAAATTACTTTTGAATGAAATCTATTTTTTATACTTCACATTAGCAATTGAGGTTACACAAACAAAACCGGAGCCATAAAGGTAGACTTTTTAAGTTGGAAAAGTATTCTATCGGGGGAATTCTGTTAAATTCATTTTGTATTGTACAAGAAAAGAATTCCATTTTTGTATGTGCGCTTAAGAAACATATAGTCCTCTATTCCATCGCAAAAACAGATTCAGTATCTCTTGGAATACTGACTTTAGTGCTACCATCAATTGTACAAATCTACATAGGTCTTTCTAATACCAATCAGTACTACTTGAAGTAATGAAAATCCTCCTATTTGTTTGATGAGAAAGGCAAAACGAAAGGGAAAGAAAAAAGAACCCCCCTGGGAATGAAATTTTACTTCCTGCTCCCCTGTTGACAGAAAAAGGAAAGATGATTGATCTACTTATTGAATCTGTCGGGACTGACGGGGCTCGAACCCGTAGCTTCCGCCTTGACAGGGCGGTGCTCTGGCCAATTGAACTACAATCCCAGGGAAATAAGGGATCGAGCAGAAAATTTGATTCTGTTTTTATTTGTCCGTATCGGGTATTTCTGAAGGACGGGGGGGTTATATCATCTCATGGTATATTGGTGAATTGTTGGGCCGAGCTGGATTTGAACCAGCGTAGACATATTGCCAACGAATTTACAGTCCGTCCCCATTAACCGCTCGGGCATCGACCCAGACCCAAGAAGAACCTCTTTGTTTTGGTGCTTCGGGGTATATTGGTAATCCATAATATGATCAACTTACCTTTGTAGTACCCCCTACCCCCAGGGGAAGTCGAATCCCCGTTGCCTCCTTGAAAGAGAGATGTCCTAAACCGCTAGACGATAGGGGCGGCATATTTGCCTAACGTCTATCCGATGCCCATTGTATGAACCGCTTCTTCCAGTTGTCAATCAACTCTACCGATATGATTTGAATAAGATAAGAATCAATGGTTAATAGAATAAGAAAAAAAGAGTAGTTAATAGAATAAATCAATTAAGAAAAGGACTCTTAATTCATATTAAGAAAATTAATAAAAAAATATAGAGTAAAAATATAGAGTATAGAAATAATACGGAAGGGAAGATAGGATTCTTTTAGGGAGGGGTTGGTCCACCAGAAAAGAAAAAGAAAGGGGGCTCCCACTACGGAAATTAACAAAAAAATAAGAAAGATAAGATAAGGGGGATTAAGGGGGATTAAGGTGGATCAAGAAGTTATCGAGAAAATTTTATATTCCTAGAAAAAGAATTGTTTAGTTCAGGGATCCAGGGACAAGTAGAATTTATTCATCACATGATTCGATGAAATTTATTGAATATATGTCGAATTGAGAGGTGTACATGTATCAATAAAATGAATTTCGTTTTGATGAGTACCATTACCATTTCATTCAATAAAAGAAAAGCAGTTAAGATCGGTTTTGTTTATTCCTAGACTTGCTAGAGAATTGAATTTTCTTATTCAAGAATAAGACACGAGCCACTACGAAGTTACTGCATGGACTTAAGTATATAATATATATACATCGATTGGATCTTTTTTAGACATAGAGTGACTTATTCAGTAATTGGGGCCCTTTTAACTCAGCGGTAGAGTAACGCCATGGTAAGGCGTAAGTCATCGGTTCAAATCCGATAAGGGGCTTTGGCTTTTTTCATAAAACTACAGCCGTAGTATTCATATTTGAAGCGAGAATAGAGATATTTTAAATAGAACAAACAAAGTAAAAAGTAACCAGCTGTATAAAAATAGGTTATCATCCTACTGAATTAGAATTTCGTAGAGTATAGTAGTTTAGTGAATAGGTAGAAAGTTGAACATTTTTTCAGTGAATTCTAATTCAGTAAGATGATGATGATAAGCGGTTTCTGGAATCA